ATTGTGAAACAAGGTATTATTGCAAAAATTGGTGAATATAACCAACTATCATTAAGAATTTCATCTTTGGACCAAAAACAAGCAAGAGGTGGAATACCACAAAGAGAAAGTGTACCTAATAAAAAAGTAGTTCTTGTAATTGGAACATATCTTGTTAAACCACCCATAAGAACCATATTCTGACTTTTTTCTGGTGAATATCCAACAATAGGTTCCATTGAATGAATAATGGATCCAGATCCCAAAAACAATAAAGCTTTAGAATAGGCATGAGTGATCAAATGGAATAAAGCCGCTCGATAAGAACCTATACCTAGAGCTAACATAATATAACCTAATTGAGACATTGTAGAATAAGCTAAACTTCTTTTAATGTCTCTTTGAGCAAGAGAAAAAGTAGCTCCTAATAGTACTGTTATTACACCCATTAAAGAAATGAAATTCATTATATAAGGTATGTCTATGAAAAGAGGAATAAGCCGAGCTACAAGAAAAATTCCTGCTGCTACCATAGTAGCGGCGTGTATAAGGGCCGAGATAGGAGTAGGTCCTTCCATGGCATCAGGTAACCATACGTGGAGGGGGAATTGTGCGGATTTAGCAACTGCACCGACAAATAATAAAGAGGCACACAAAGTAGCAAATAAGGAGCTGACCCCATTATTATGGATCAAGTTATTAGCTATTTCGAACAAATCCCGAAATTCCAAACTACCTGTTATCCAATAAAGACCTAAGATTCCTAATAATAAACCAAAATCTCCTACACGATTAGTTACAAAAGCTTTTTGACAAGCACTTGCGGCAATCGGTCGTGTGAACCAAAACCCTATTAATAAATATGAACACATTCCCACTAGTTCCCAAAAAATATGAATTTGTATCAAATTAGAACTAGTAACTAATCCCAACATGGAAGTATTGAAAAAACTCATATAAGCAAAAAATCTCAAATATCCTTGGTCGTGAGACATATAATTGTCACTATAAATAAGAATCATGACTCCAACAGTAGTAATTAGTATTGACATAATAGAAGTAAGTGGATCGATCAAATATCCAAACTCTAAGGAAAAATCAATATCTATGGTCCAAGACCATAGATATTGATAAATAAAACTTCCATTTATTTGTTGAATAGACAGATTGGCCGAAAATCCCATAGCTATACTTAACAGAAAAATACTAGGAAAAGCCCATATACGACGAATATTTTTTGTTGCTGTCGGAATAAGTATAAGTCCAAATCCTATTGACATAGTAACCGTAAGTGGAAGAAAAGGTATTATCCATGCATATTGATATGTATGTTCCATAAGAAAACAAACAAATTGAGATTTTTTTTTATAATTAATAATTGTTTCCGATTCACCAATTCTTATCTCTTTCGAAAAGAACAATAAACAATAATAATGAAAAATATATAAATATATAATAATATATATATATATAATATATTAATATATATATATATTAATAATAAAATATAATAAAATATAATATAATAAAATATAATATAATATTTAAAATATAACAAATAATATATATATATATATATTATTATTTTGTTTTGTTATTTTATGTTAAATGTTAAATTATGTTAAATGTTGAAAGTGAAAAAAAAAACTATTATTCACAGAATAAAGTATAGATAATGATTAAAAAAAAACGATCTATTCCGAACAATACATGTCTTTCACATACAACGATAAATAAAAATGAGTAACCCTTTTTTGAATGGCAGTTCCAAAAAAATGTATTTCTATGTCAAAAAAACATATTCGTAGGAATATTTGGAAGAAAAAAGGATATTTAACTGCAGTAAAAGCTTTTTCTTTAGCGAAATCGGTTTCCACCGGACATTCAAAAAGTTTTTTTGTGCGACAAACAAATAATAAAGTCTTGGGATAATCGGAATTGACATAGCCCGAAGAACTGAAAATTTTTTAAGATGAACGATTCACATTAATTAATGTATTGAACTACTCAATATTAGTTATAACTAGCTGTGGTATGTAGAATAAGAGTTTTCTGTATATTGGGTTCTTATTAAGAATAGTATTTTTCCCTATCCATTAACCTTTCACAATAGAAAAATAGGATTAAGATTTTCTATTGTGAATAGTACAATTGCCATAGAAATTTAAACTCTTTTTTTTTATATGCCTAGCCTAAAACTTAATTGGTTTGGTAAATGTTACCTTATTTATATTATATACATATACACAATGAAGAGTATTAATACTTAATGATACTAAAGTATCGGAATTGTTAGAAAAATTCCAAATGGATTTAGTGATGAAATTGTAATACATATGAGATCTTAGTTATTTGATTTTTTTTTTCAATAAAAAAAATCAATCTTTTTCATTTTGAATCCGATGAAATCGGATTCAAAATGAAAAAAAAATCATCAAAAAAAAATAGAAAGAAAAAGGACAATTCTTAATTCTATACCTCGACTGAGAGCAAAACTATCGAAATTTCAACTGTATCGGGGGAACTTAGTTTATAGTACGTGAAAGTTGATTGTTAAAACTGAACCTAGGACGATACTAACTAAGGATTATTTTATTGAATGAAGATTCAAATATGAATTTAAACGAGTCTTTTTCATCGATTCTAATGTTTCCTAGACTACTTGATTCTTGACGATTCAACATGAATTGAATATTATTATTTCAAGTAAGCCGCCATGGTGAAATCGGTAGACACGCTGCTCTTAGGAAGCAGTGCTAGAGCATCTCGGTTCGAGTCCGAGTGGCGGCATCCTCTAAAAGAGACACAATGTATCCTATAATGTATTCAATTTCCGATTTCAATTCTGTAATGGGACACTTTTTTTATGATATTTGTGACTTTAGAACATATATTAACTCATATCTCTTTTTCGATCATTTCAATTGTGATTACGATTCATTTCATGAACTTATTAGTCTACGAAATCGTAGGATTACGTGATTCATTGGAAAAAGGGATGATAGCCACCTTTTTCTCTATAACAGGATTATTAATTTCTCGTTGGATTTCTTCGGGACATTTTCCGTTAAGTAATTTATACGAGTCATTAATCTTCCTTTCATGTAGTTTATTTATTATTCATATAATTTCCAAGAAATTGAACCATAAAAATGATTTAAGCATAATAACTACCCCAAGTACTATTTTTACTCAAGGCTTCGCTACGTCGGGTCTTTCAACTGAAATGCATCAATCCGCAATATTAGTACCCGCTCTACAATCTCAGTGGTTAATGATGCACGTAAGTATGATGTTATTGAGCTATGCAGCTCTTTTATGCGGATCGTTATTATCAATTGCTCTTCTAATCATTACATTTCGAAACAACATCAATTTTTTTTGTAAAAGCAATAATTTCTTAATTAGATCATTTTTCTTTGGTGAGATTAAATACTTGAATGAAAAAAGAAGAAGGGTTTTTAAAAACCCTTCTTTTCTTTCATTTCAAAATTATTACAAATATCAATTGACTCAACATTTGGATTATTGGAGTTATCGTATGATTAGTTTAGGGTTTACCTTTTTAACCATAGGCATTCTTTGTGGAGCAGTATGGGCCAATGAAGCATGGGGATCTTATTGGAGTTGGGACCCGAAGGAAACTTGGGCATTTATTACTTGGACCATATTCGCGATTTATTCACATACTAGAACAAATCAAAGTTTACAAGGTACGAATTCGGCACTTATAGCTTCTATAGGATTTTTTATAATTTGGATATGCTATTTTGGGGTCAATCTATTAGGAATAGGTTTACATAGTTATGGTTCATTCACATTAACATCTAATTGAATAAGCTACATGAAAAATACATAAGAATATCGTCCCATATATAACGAAAGTTTGCTTGTTCGAGTTTTTGTTTTGACAGGTTGTCAAAACAAAAACTCGAAATGCATCTCATTACAATTCTAATTCACTTTCTTTTTTTGCATTGTACAGCGAACGATTTAAAAAAAATCTTAAAATTAAAGAATTATAAGACTTTTTGTCTCATTAATGAAACACTATCTATAAAAGTAATTAGATAGGATAGCTTGTACCCTGTCAACTGATAACGAGAGAACGAAATCAGGATAAATACCAATCCCTATTATGGGTAAAAAGATACAAATTGAAACAAATAGTTCTCGTGGTCCAGAATCCAAAAAATTAGAGTGTGGAACATTGAATAGCTTGTATCCATAGAACATCTGACGTGACATAGATAATAAATAAATAGGAGTTAATATCACTCCAATTGCCATTACAAAAGTAATTAGTATTTTTGGCATTAAAAGATATTTTGGACTAGTAATTATTCCAAAAAATACTACCGATTCCGCAACAAAACCACTCATTCCTGGCAATGCAAGAGAAGCCATCGAGAAACTACTGAACATGGTAAATATTTTTGGCATTGGGATGGATATCCCTCCCATTTCGTCGAGATAAACAAGACGTGTTCTATCACAACTCGTTCCTGCCAAGAAAAAAAGTGCAGCACCAATAAATCCATGAGAGAGTATTTGTAAAATGGCTCCATTGAGTCCCATGTCGGTTATAGAACCAATTCCTATAATTGTAAAACCCATGTGAGATACAGAGGAATAGGCTATTCTCTTTTTAAAATTGCGTTGACCGAGAGAAATTAAAGCTGCATAGATTATTTGCATCGCTCCAACTATTACCAACCAGGGAGAAAATATAGAATGAGCGTGGGGTAATAATTCCATATTGATCCGAATCAATCCATATGCTCCCATTTTTAATAAGATTCCAGCTAGAAGCATACATGTACTGTAATGTGCTTCTCCATGGGTATTTGGTAACCATGTATGCAGGGGTATAATCGGCGATTTGACAGCATAAGCAATAAAGAAACCAAAATATAATATTATTTCCAATGCCACAGGATATGATTGATTAGCTAATCTTTCAAAATCTAATGTTGGTTCATTGGAACCATATAAACCCATACCTAGAACTCCTATTAAGAGAAAAATAGAACCCCCTGCTGTGTACAAAATAAACTTTGTAGCCGAGTAGAGACGTTTTTTTCCTCCCCACATGGATAAAAGTAAGTAAACAGGAATTAATTCTAACTCCCACATGATGAAAAAAAGTAAAAGGTCTCGAGAAGAAAATGATCCTATTTGACCGCTGTACATTGCTAACATCAGGAAATAGAACAATCGCGAATTTCGCGTAACTGGCCAAGCTGCTAAAGTAGCTAAAGTAGTGATAAATCCTGTCAGTAAAATGGGTCCTATGGAAAGTCCATCGATTCCCAGTCTCCAGTGAAAATCAAAAATATCTATCCATTTATAATCTTCTTCCAATTGGATTAATGGATCGTCCAATTGGAAATGATAACAGAATGCATAGGTTGTTAGAAGGAGTTCTAATAAGCATATACAAATAGTATACCATCTAAACATCTTATTTCCTCTATGAGGAAAAAAGAAAATTGAGGAACCCGCGAATATCGGCAAAACTACAAGTATTGTTAACCAAGGAAAATAACTCGTGATAAAGACAAGATATGTTTTGACCAGAAAAACCCGTGCTCGAAATAATCAATTTTATCGAGTACGGGCTTTTGTCGGTAAAGAGGAATCAAATGATTCAAGTGGAGTTTTTTGTAATGTATCAATAAGATAGACCCATGCTGCGAGTTGTTTCATGCCATAAATAAACACGGACACTCAAAAAATCTGTTGGGCAGGCGGATTCACATCTCTTACAACCTACACAGTCCTCGGTTCTTGGTGCGGAAGCAATTTGCTTAGCTTTACATCCGTCCCAAGGTATCATTTCCAATACGTCTGTGGGGCAGGCTCGTACACATTGAGTACACCCTATACATGTATCATAAATTTTTACTGAATGTGACATTGGATCTATAAATTCCAGCTTTGAGCATAAAAAATTTTCGATCTGGTAAAATAAAATTAGTAGTAAATGAATCATACATTTATATTGTAGACACCAGACGAAGCAGTGGTTTATCAAAATTTTAAGAATCAATATATTTCTAAACCTGTTCATGAGAAAAGTCCAAGAGACTTTGATTTCTCTTTCAACAACCATGATCATGCGAGTTGCACATGTGAATTCAAATTGACCAACAAATGAAATTGGTCAATATTTCAATATTAATTCAAAGTATTTATTCAATATGAAAATATTTATTATTCAATAGTAAATTAATTCAATACTAAATATATATTAATTCAATACTAAATATATATATATATTTTATATATTTATAATAATAATAAATATTTATAATAATATAAATATAATAATAATAAATAATAAAAATTATAATCAAAAAAAAATGAAAAAAAAAAAATGAAAATAATCAAATTATAATAAAATTATAATATATAATAATAATAAAATTATAATATATAATATCTAATAGATTTCTAATAGATTAATATTCTATGTGATATTATGTATCTTATGATCATAACTAATTATTCAACAAATTCGATTGATTGATACGAGTTGATTTTCTGTTACGATGGATTGATGAAACAATAGCTAGCCCAATAGCTGCTTCAGCAGCCGCAACAGCTATAACAAAGATTGAGAAAATGTCGCCTTTTAATTGGCGACTATCAAATATATCTGAAAATGTTACGAGATTGATATTAACCGAATTGAGTATAAGCTCAAGACACATAAGTGCTCTAACCATCTTTCGACTTGTGATCAATCCATAGATACCGATAGAGAATAAATAGACACTCAAAAAAAGTACATGCTCGAACATCATTGACTAACTCCTTATCAATCTCGATTCATTTCAATATGAACAACAATTCAACCGATTCGATTGATTAGAATAGAACGATTACAGAATAAAAGAAGGTATTGGCAATAGATAGGTTTAATTAAAAACCTTATAAAAACCTTAAACCTTTCCATTTATTTTATTTATTTAGTTATTTATTTAGAATTAAATTCTAAGTATTTATTATTGACGAGCCATAGTAATTGCACCTATCAAGGAAACTAAAAGAATTATGGAAATGAGTTCAAACGGAAGATAAAAATCTGTTGATAAATGAATACCAATTTGTTGAATGTTACTTATTAGGTCCTGTTCCATAATCTGGCTTGATCTTGTAGTCCAAAAAATTCCGTACCATGACGTATCTGGAATAATAGTAATTAGTGAAAAAAGAATACTTGTACAAACCAGTGAAGTGACCCCATCTCCAATGGTCCAAAAATAGGAATCATTGGAATATTCTGAACCATTCATGAACATTACAGCAAATATGATTAAGACATTTATAGCTCCAACATAAATAAGGAGCTGTGCGGCAGCTACAAAATAGGAATTCGATAGAATATAGAATAAGGATATACAAACAAGAACCAATCCCAACGAAAAGGCAGAAAAAATGGGATTGGTAAGTAATACTACTCCCAGACCTCCTAATACAAGAACTGATCCCAAAAATACTACAAGAATATCATGTATTGGTCCAGGTAAATCCATTATTAAAATAATAAATTAATAAATAAGTCGAAATATTTCATGACCTTACTGAATGGTCCAGGAAAGGAAAAGGGGTTGCCCCATTTTTTTCTTGTATACGATACATTCCTAATTGAATTAAAACTTTTTTTTTTATATGGATTAATGTAGATATAGATAAAATTATCGAGAAAAGAGTAATGGGGATTGTATATTTCGAAATCATCACGAAAAATATATTCTCAGTTTAAATCAAAGAATAATTCTCAACAATCAATAATTATTAGTTATTATTTGTAGTTACTGACCAAACAAAATAAAAAAAGCTTGGGTCTTTTATATCAAAACAAAATCTTAGTAATTGGTAATCGTTCTTGAATCAAAGGGTTTATCTTTGTCTATTTTGATTTGAGTCGAATTCATAACTGTTTGAATTGTGTAATCTCCAATTATTGACATTGGTAACCGACCCAAAGCAATTTGATTATAATTCAATTCGTGACGATCAGAAGTAGAAAGTTCATATTCTTCAGTCATTGATAAACAGTTTGTTGGACAATACTCGACACAATTACCACAAAATATACAGACCCCAAAATCAATACTATAATTAAGCAATTGTTTTTTTTTAATATCTCTTTCAAATCTCCAATCAACAACGGGTAGATCTATCGGGCATACACGAACACATACTTCACAAGCAATACATTTATCAAATTCAAAGTGGATTCGACCACGGAAACGCTCTGATGTGATCGATTTTTCATAAGGATATTGAATAGTTATAGGTAAACGATTTGTGTGGGATAAGGTAATTACGAAACTTTGACCAATATACCTTGCAGCTCGTATTGTTTGTTGACTATAATTCATGAACCCAGTCACCATAGAGAACATATTGTAAATATCCAGGAATAAATTGATGTTTCTTTCTCTTGTTTGAAAGAGGTTATGAATCTGGAATATCGTTATCGTATTTTCTTATTTATAGTGAAACAAGTTGGGAAGAAGTTGTCAATAATAGATTACCTAAAGAAATAGGTAAAAGAAATTTCCATCCAAGATTTAATAGCTGGTCCATTCTTATCCTAGGCAAAGTCCACCTTGTTGTGATAGGAATGAACAGAAACAAATAAGCTTTAGCTAATGTAATAAAGATACCAATTGTAATTCCAAAAACTCCGGCCATTTTATTTATTCCGAAAAGTTCAGGAATAGATATGTACGGAATAGAAAAATTCCACCCACCTAAGTAAAGAACTGTTACAAATAATGAAGAAAGTAATAGATTTAGGTAAGAAGCAATATAAAATAAACCGAATTTGATACCTGAATATTCGGTTTGATAACCTGCTACTAATTCCTCCTCTGCTTCCGGTAAATCAAATGGCAATCTCTCACATTCGGCTAGAGAAGAAATTAGAAAAACAATAAACCCTATAGGTTGACGCCACAGATTCCACCCCCAAAAACCATATTTTGACTGTGCTTCAACTATATCAACTGTACTTGAACTATTAGATAATCATAGTCGATAATAACATCACTGTTCCCATCGCTATTACAAAACCGTACATGAAACTTCAGCTTCATACGGCTCCTCTATGGCCACAAATAAATGTAAGGACTGGTTCGGTATTTTCACCCGGATAGATCGAATAAAGATACATCGGAGAGTCCCAGTCCCAAATTAGACCAATGGAATTCTGTCCGCTAGAATAAGAAAAAAAGTGCTTCCGAATTGATCTCATCCTTATAATGATAATGATAATTTTTCTTTGTTCGGTAATAACTTAATCTTTCAATAAAATATTCGTTATCAATATATATATATATATAGGCATTAGTTCATGAATAATGATAAGAATTCCGTATGTATGAATACGGATATAGGAAAAAAAGAATAAAATAAATAAAGATCTTTTTTTTTTTATTTTATAAAAATTTTTATTCATTCATTCGATTATTGCATTCCATTTCTTTTGTTCCTGTTCTTCTGTCTCAGAAGAAGGTATTTAGAAAAAAAAAATAAAGGATTAATTCGTTCTTGATAGTCATTTCTTTAATCAGTGAATAGGAGCATACTCGAGATCGGAATCGTAGGGAGATACTTCTTGATCATTTCTACCAACTTAAAGCCCTTATTATGATTCGTTTTATGCAGAAATATCTCTTTTTTTGATACCTTACATTATCCCCATTACTAATCCTTTGTGTACCTTGGTGTTCCTAACTGTCCACCGATTTTTGATTGATCCCCGGTATGTTAATACATACAAGGCAGTAGTGGAAACTCCATACAGTTGATCTTTTGCACCCGCTTCAAGATATGATGACTAATCAAAGAATTTCAATCTTGGGGTAAACAGTTTACACTGCTTATGTTTACTTTAATTTCATTCTTGTACATAGGGAATGAGATTTTCTCTTCTTACTGCAAATTTATAAGCTGTTTTGTTTCACTCATATAACTATCTGGTTTAACTCATCGATGAATAAAAAAAAATATCTATTCAATACATTCAACCTCTTTTCTTTATTTATTTCTAGGAAAGAGGTAAAAGTTCATATTCCAACGAATCACACGTAGAGATATTGATAACACACATAGAGTTAATGGTATTTCATAACTAATAGATTGAGCAGCAGCTCGTAGACCACCTGAAAAAGAATATTTATTATTCGATCCATATCCTGACATAAGAAGCCCAATAGGGGCAATACTTGAAATGGCGATCCATAAAAAAACACCTATACTGAGATCACCTAAAACAAGGCGGTATCCAAAAGGAATTACTAAATAACTTAGTAGAATTGATATGACCGCTATAGACGGTCCGACACTAAACAAACGAATATCTCCTCTAGATGGGAGTAGGTCCTCCTTAAAAAGTAATTTAGTCCCATCCGCTAGAGCTTGAAGAATTCCCAACGGACCAGCATATTCAGGCCCAATACGTTGTTGTATCGTTGCAGATATTTCTCTTTCTAACCACACAATTACTAGTACCCCTATTATGATTCCAAATATAAGGGTAAAAATGGATACAAACATCCATATGAGTCCATAGATTTCTTTTATGGATTCCGATGTAGAAAAAGAATTGATAGCTTGTACTTCTGTCGTATCAATTATCATTTCAACGATCAACTTCTCCCATAATGATATCTATACTACCTAGTATCGTCATGATATCAGCCAATTTCATTCTTTTAACTAGCTGAGGAAGAATTTGCAAATTGATGAAACCGGGTGGACGAATTTTCCATCTCCAGGGGAAAATGCTATTATCCCCTATCAAATAAATTCCTAATTCTCCTTTTGGGGCTTCTACTCTGACATAAAGTTCTTGTTTCGACAATTCAAAATTGGGTGAAGGTTTTTTACTAATAAATCTATATTCAAAATCATTCCATTCGGAATTTTTTGCTCTATCAAAGCGTCGGACTTCTAAATTCTCATAGGGACCTCCAGGAATTCCTTCTAGAGCCTGTTGAATAATTTTTATAGATTCCCCCATTTCACCTATTCGTACTAAATAACGAGCTAATGAATCTCCTTCTTTTTGCCATTGGACTTCCCAATCGAATTCATTGTAACATTCATAATGATCAACCTTACGAAGATCCCATTGGATTCCAGAAGCTCGTAACATCGGTCCTGATAAACCCCAATTTATTGCTTCCTCTCCACCAATAATGCCCACTCTTTCAACTCGTTCCAAAAAAATGGGATTCCGTGTAATAAGTTTTTGATATTCAACAACTCCTGTTAAAGAATAATCGCAGAAATCAAAACATTTATCTATCCAGCCATGAGGTAAATCAGCAGCTACTCCTCCGATGCGGAAATAATTATGCATCATTCGCATACCTGTGGCGGCTTCGAATAGGTCATATAACAATTCTCTCTCTCTGAAAATATAGAAAAAAGGAGTCTGTGCACCTATATCCGCCATAAAAGGTCCAAGCCATAACAAATGAGAAGCTATACGGCTCAGCTCCAGCATAATTACTCTGATATAACTGGCTCTCTGAGGTACTTGAACATTTTCCAATTGTTCTGGTGCATTTACCGTTATTGCCTCTGTGAACATAGTAGCTAAATAATCCCAACGTGTTACATAAGGAAGATATTGTATAATTGTTCGGTTTTCTGCTATTTTTTCCATTCCTCTGTGTAAATATCCCAATATGGGTTCACAATCAATAACATCTTCACCATCGAGAGTAACGATCAGTCGAAGAACACCATGCATTGATGGGTGGTGAGGGCCCATATTGACTATCATGAGATCTTTTCTTGTAGCCGGTATAGTCATATTTTTTCTTCCTTAATTCATTATTCCACGAATTCCTCAAAACGAGGTTCATCAAAATGAAAAATCTAATAAAATAACTATTAAAAAAAAAAATTCAAACGATTAAATTAACGAGTTTTTGGTTCCCGAATATCCAACTGATCCATTAATTTCTTATAACGGACTCTATTTTTCTTTGACAAATAAGCCAGGAGCCGTTGACGTTTTCCCAGAATTATTCGTAGACCTCTTTGGGATAAAAAATCTCTTTTGTGCAATTCCAAATGTGAAGTAAGTCTACGTATCTTACTGGTGAAACTTAATACTTGAAATTCAACAGAACCTTTGTTTTCTTCTTTTTCTTCTTGTGAAATAACTGAGATGAATGAATTTTTGATCATAAAAAAAAATTTCTATCTTTTTTTCTTTCCCATGGATTTATTTTACTTTACCGAATCGATCAGGAAAAATAAAAATAATAATCTTTATGCCAGTTATTTTAATCTAGTACACACAAAAATTTGGATTTTTTCCTATTTTTTTCTATTCTATCCAAATCAAATTTTCAATTTGATTTGGATAGAATAGAAAAGAAAGAGAAAATACATTTCTACATTCAAGGATTCTGCCGATTTCGTCCTAGATTCAATTGAGTTGATACGCCATTAAATCCGTGTCATGTACCAGAATGTAATACAGCGTATATGTATATCTTTCGGCTTTCATCTACCGAAAAATATCACAGATATATAGGAAATATACTATTAACAAATTCTGAATCGTGGATACATATATATCCTTAACATACTGAAACGGCTGCCATTATTGGTATTAAACCAATAGCGATTCATACAAGCTAAATCTTCTAATCGGTAATTGGGCCAAAGAAACAATTTGCATTTAATGAATTTATTTGTATCTGTATTAGTATTAAAATGCTTGTCCTCATTCAAAAATTTTCCAGAGTTTCTTATGTTGCTTTCATTGCAAAATACTAGATTTCTATCCAAAAAATTCCAATTACGAGAATTAAAACAAATTAGAATTCTCAATTCTCTACGACGTCTAGGAGATAGAATATTTTCAGGAACAAAGAAATCATAATTACTTTTGTCTCCATTCACAAGTATATTGCCGTGCCTTGCAACGGATTTATCAAAATTCTTCTTATCAACATATCTTTTTTTTATACATTTTCTGTTAGTTTGGTGCTTAATTTTATCGATCAATGAAATACCTAGGGTTTGATATATAATAAATTTTCCATCCATTTTTATAGATAAACGAATCGGTTCGACAATAAATACTCCCTTTTTTATCAATTCTGTAATAGGTAGATCTTTGTGAGTTGGCAGTTTATTCAGACGTATCTCTCCTCTTTGAATCACGGATATAGTCATTTTCCTTGGATTTATCAGTCTAAGTAGTTGACAATATACCTTGATATTATTGATCATATTTCGATTCAAGGAGTCATCCCATCTTAATTGAAAAAGGAAATATTTTTTCAGGAAAAATTCTAGTTCTCCTCCCTTCTTGAATTGTTGTTTTTTCTTTTTACCTTTTTTAATGTCTAATCTCGCGTAATTGTCTTCAACTCCAAGATTTTCTTGTTCCTGTTGTTCGTTTTTTTCTTGGTTGAAATTTTCTAATTTAAGATATTCTTTTTGATTAGGTAATATCTGAAGATTTTTTTTTTTATTTTTACTAATATTTTCATAGAAATAAAAATTAAAAAGAAGAAATTTGATTGGTATGATCCGTGGTTTAATCCTATATGCATCAAGGAGTGGCACAAATTCTGGGAACAACTGGGGTTCTAGATTTGATATGGTATGATAAACCTTTTCTTGATTCATTCCCATCCAATCAAAAAAGTGTTTTTTTTGATTGGATGGTTTAATTCCTTGATGAATTGTAAGAGAAAAAATATCTTTTTTTTTCCATTTTTTGAGAATTATGTTTTCAGTCTTAGTATTTTTCTCAATTTTGGTGCTGATATGCGTATTGGTCCAGGTCTCAATGTCGATATTTTTTCTAAGACAAATAGGGAGAATTCTACAATCAAAATATTTTCTATCCAGATTTTTATGTGTAGCAATAATATATTCCTTTTCTAGATAATTACTAATAAGATAATTACTAATAGGTATACTTACGAATACATAAAATGATTCGGGTTTCAGTGTATTGAAATTGTATGGAATTTCTTGGTCTCCTTTTACTTGTAATGTTGATTCATAAATATATGAGTCCTTCCTATTCCCATAATTCATATATTTATGTGATAAAAGAGAATATCTGTAGTGTTTTTTTAATTTTTCTTTTTGAATCGTCAATGAATCCACTGCCATCGCATAGTGATTTTGCTTCATGTAATGAATTAATTGGTCTTTTTCTTTTTTATGTGAATCAAATTTAATTGAGTTTTTATTTTGAATCATAGAGCGTTGGTTGATTCTATTTCGCCATTTTTGAGTTACTAATCGAGACCATTTTGTCTGAGATAAATTGTATTGATAATGGCCCTTTAACCAGTTTTTCCATTCATTTTTTCCAGACTTATAAATTTTCTTTTGCTTTGATTTGGAATCAAATATTCCTCGTGTCATACAATAATCCTTGATTTTATCCTTAATAAAAGAATGGGTCCTGGTATATTGAAGTACAGATCTCAAGTGATACTTGTTAAGTAATTGGGTTTGTGATAATTTGTAAAATACATATGCTTGGGACAAGTAGGATAAATCATAATTATAATAATAATAAAAACTTGAATAATAATAAATAAACGATTTTTTTATAGTCGAAATAAAGTTCATTGTATTTTGATCTGTTTCATCAATTCCTTTTCGATTTATTTCATCGTTGTAAATCGATTTTGTGATAATTTTTTTTTTTGAATTATTATTACTGATATTAGTATTAGAAATTGATTCAAGGAAAAGTTGTGCATTGATCCTAAAAATAGTAATCATACGTAGAAAGATATCTATGTATATTTTTTCAATGAATGATTTCATAAAAAAATTTAATTTACGTATAAATCGGATCTTTTTTCTTTTAAATATCTGCAAAATATGTTTCTGTGATTCCGATTTTTTATCATCACAAGTTAGAACTATTTTTTTCTTGTCTTTTGTGATTCGTTCTAGTTCTATTTGATTCCTGATTGTGACTGTCCTATCAGCAAGATCCTTTATTTTTTTTTCTATGAGTGAGTAATTTGCCCAATTCATGGATCGAATTCGAATGGTTGATTCGCGAATAATCTTATTATTTATTTTAGAATCTCTTACATTTTCATTCGGTTTATATACTTTTACCTTCCTCGATTCAAATAAGAAAATGGGGTTTACTTTTTCCTTCATTTTTTGTTTTATAACTAGAACTATTTCGATAACCCATTTTTTTTTTTCTTTAAAAACTTTTGGAAGGAAAAAAGAATTCTTTTTTCCTTTTCTAATTTTTTTTAGGAGTTCTTTATAAATGGGTTCAAAAAAAGAAGGTCGTTTTCGGGGAGGACCAAAAGGAACTTCTTTTTCCATTCCCAAAACTGTTAAATAACAAAAATCTTCTTTTTTTCTTTTTTTTTTCATTGGATCTCCATGATGAGATCGTATTTTAGATCTTCGCCAAGGTTTAAGATAGAAAGGAGATAGAATCTTTATCTGAATACCCTCTGTTAACCAATTTTGGGGAAATTCTGTTTCCGATAATTGAATACCATTATAGGTGCATTTAACATGTCTTTCTCTCTCCCATTCCTTCCAATCCTCATACCACTCGGGCAATTGGTGTAATAACCTACGGCCAATATTTTTCGCTATTATCAATGAAGGCAATACAATGTATTTTCTAAGAAAAGACTGGGTTATTAATATTGAACCTCTTATTGCTTGAGCAAATATAATGTTATCCCAACTTTCTGATGTTACTATCCGTTCATTTTCCTCTTTTTTCTCCCCGTTTTTTTTCTTTTCTTTTGTCCCTTCCTCCTCAAAATTGGAAATTTTCAATTCCGGTTCTCTCTCGACCGAATTCCTAAAAATGAGATTCATCATTTCAGAGATATCAAAAGAAGAAAAAAAAAATGTTTTGTCCATTCGATCCAAAAAAAGCGGGGAATGCGCATTTGCTTGAAACATTTTCCAAATAACTGTTTTACGTCTTTGAGTACGCATGGATCCTTTTATTATATCCCTACGAAAATCCGATTGTTCCAAGTAGCGTATCAAAGTCACATCTTCTCCTTGATCACTATTACTAGTATTATTAGTAAAAAAATGGGTATTATTCTCATTATCAGTATAAATTATCACACGTTTGGCTCTTCTTGAACGAATTTCAATATCTTCCATCGATTTTTCCTCACTTTCTTCCTCCAGTTGTTCCAGAACACTGGTCAATTTATATGACCATTGAGAAACCTTTTTACTGATTTCTTCTATTCCAATAGATTTATTTCTAGTTGTTTGATCATTTTGATCAATTGTCATTATATCGAATACAAATTTCAAAGATTTTGCTTGACTTTCTGAATCAATTTTTCTTTGTTCTGCCAATAAAGAACAGTTTTTCAAAGAAAAATTGGGTGTGAATTCAAAAGAAAATGAAGTTAAGAAATTACCGATATAATTAAAAAATGATTTACCACCACCAAGTGAATTCTTTTGATGTTCAAATTCTCGGAAATTATTAGGAAGTAGCTCATGGACCTTATTTATCCAAAGACTTTTTATGGAATCCTCCATATAAGGGATAAAATCATTTATGATTGTACATAAATCAAAATCTTTTATTGCTCCACGGCATGGTCCACTCAATAAAGGATCATATGTTTTGGTCAAGCATCCTTTTTCATTCTCATGATTGCAAAATCTAGTCCTTTTTTCGAGCATATCTAGAGCAAGAAATCCCTTTTCTTTTTTTTTTTTTTCTAGAGCTTTTATTCGACTTATTAATTCATTGCTCAAGTTGTATTTTTTTTGTTCATTGGTATAAACCCAATAATTATACAGGTCTCCATGGGATAATTTTTTTGTCGTGTACAAAGACATTTTTCGTTCTATCATTTCCGAAAAAGTCGATAAACTGGGTGGATATGTAAAAGATATTTTTTGTTTCCCATTACTTGGACATGTATAAAAAAAATATTGTGACATTTCATTTCGTACAGCATTTTCAAACCGATCATTTTTTATATATCGCAATGGACAATTCCATCGTTTATAATCGAAAAGAAAAGTCACAAGAGGTTTTTCAAAGCAGAAATAAGTCTTTTCATTTTTCTCTTCTTTAAGTCTTCCCAATTCCCAATTATCTTGATAGGTATCAAGATAAGAATCTTCGTAAACCGGATCTTCCTGTTCTTCCGAACAAAGGGAAGGGTCTTCTTCGGCGGATCCCTCTTGTTCCTGTTTAGTCTCCTTCGTTTCGGAAGTTGTTTCTACATCGCTTTCTTCCTCACTTTCTCCCCTTTCTTCCATTTCTGAGGTTTCTTCCATTTCTGATGTTTCTTTCAGTTTCTTAGTGACAATAGGCGACGGCATTCTGCCTAAATAGTAGACACAGGTGATAAATAAGAGAATACTAAAGATTCGAGCCATAGAATTTCTCAATTCTGACACAAGGTACTTATTAGATCGAATAGAATGATTTTGCCGTATCCAGAATAATACCAATCCAACCCATTTCATG